CTTCAAGAAGGCTTAGCTCAGATGGGAGAATACAAAGTAAGGGTGTCAAGGATATGGTGTGGAGAAGGAGAAAGCTAGCGCGTACCAAAATAAACAAAAAAAAACACCACTGCAACAAAAAAAGAAGTCCTTGGAAGCTCCTACTAGTTAGATATAAAAAATAGAGTTTACATTCCACATGAATTGGATTCCTATTCCGAAGAAAGAGAAAGACTAAAAAGCCTAACCAGAATAATTGTGTGAAATAAGTGAATTTATCCAGTTGAGGCATGATTGATTGAGACAACACAATAAAATTCCCTCCAGACAGCTTAACTCCGTCAAGCCTGTACGAGTAGTGAAGAACTGAACTATAGAGAGGGGGGTTGGTGACCAACAGAAAGCATGGGAGAAAGAAAGATGCATAAAGGGCGACTTCATAATGAATTACAGAGAGAGATTCCAATTTCGAAGTGCTCCCACCACTCTACTCTAATATAGGGAATGCTCTGCCGAGTGCCATTTCTTTCGATTTGGCCCAAATACCTATCTAAGGTCCTTTCAGAAAACGCAATCGCCCTAGTAGGGTGGTTAAAGAGGATTCCCCGGATCACGGGTATTCTTATTGTGGTTATAGACCCCACATTACATTGGCTTGGCTACTGGAATCATTTAGTCCCCTCTATTCTAGCTTCAGATTTGGCTTAAGCTTCGGATTCTTAAGATTAGGGGTAGGGGGAAACAGGAGCTTTTCTTTTGGTTTGGATGTATAGTTGAAAAACGCTCGTTCCTGTCTTACCTTACTACTTCCTCCTCCTTCTCTCTCGATCATTTCTAACAAGAGATGATCCATTACCACCCCGAATTGCCGGCTTACGCATCCCGCACGCAATGTGACCTGGGAGATTCGCGGTCAACACTTTTGGTTACGAAGCGGTCTCACAGAGCTCTAGGTAGCAAGGAGAAAGAGAGAAAGCAAAGAAAGCTAAAGTTTTCCTGAACTTGCCGACTACTATTGTGTGTTCCGATCCTTCCAGTGAGAGCTTGTGACCGTCGCAGTGACCGCAGTTTGCTTAATCGACTTTCTCTCTACCTTCTGGATCCTTGCACCACAAGTTCGCAGACAAGCCGCATTGTGCACTCAAGATGATGAATGCAACAATTGAGAATAAGATAAGATGTAGATATCGAATTCGACATCTCATCTCTATAATAAGATAATAGTGGGTAGATAATCTTTAAGAAGGCCCCGGGCTATCATTTAGTGAAAGCCAAATCGATTCTTGTAGCTAATAAGATGTAAATCATGCCTTGGTGATGACAAGGAAAGCTAGTGCGATAGAGATAGAAAGGAGCTATCATTGAACCAAATCTATTATACGTGAATTCTTTGATAGAGAGATTGGGCAAGCTTATATTACGTGAATACTGCTCCACTTCATCTTAAGGTGAAGAAGACTGATCGGCGGTCCATGCCGTGGGTTCCATTTATCATATGTCAATAAAAGGTAGCTATAATAAGAAGATATGTATCGATGATAGCTATTCGAGTTTGGTCGATCATCCTTTTTATTACATTACTGGTAGAGAAGCTTGGTTCTTACATGACGAGGAAGGTTATTGCTTTATATATTGTATTGATTGAGTCTGGCTAGCTAGTTCCGTCTAGCGGTCATGGGACAAAAAGGATCTATTATACGTTAATACTTGGCGAAAAAGACTGATCTCTTTTACCGGTCCATATCTCAATACATGAACTGCTCCTTGTCTCCATAGTGATCCTATTGTGGAAGGTCATTTAATTACATCAAACCTCACTGCTTCTATATTATCGTACTCGTATCTTTCGGATGCTGATTCAGAAGGCGAAGGAGAATCCGGTCTATATGAGATTCCACCCGTGGGAATAGGGTTGGCTTAGATTCTTAGAAAATATTAGCAAGTTGTCCCGCCTCTTCACTATCGGCATGAGAAGCCGTGGGAGATTGGGGAGCTGCTGAAAGAGTAATTTCTTCGACCCTTTAGTTCGATTAGAAATGTCAGTTAATAGCGCTTCTTTCATTCGGCCTCGCTTTCCATTAAAAAGAAAAATGATTCCCTCTAGACAAGACCACAAAGAGACTCCTTCCTGTATGAGTAGTTTTATAGAACAAGGGGGAAAAGCCCTTTATTAGCCCACAAACTCTCCTTCTCGACAATATTGCGTGGGGAGGACTGAACCATTTTCATCAAGACGGATTGCTCCTTCCCTTCACCTGCTAAAAACCCTACTTCCCCCCCAGGAAAGAGATGGGTTTGATCCTGGTTCAACCAGATAGAAGTTTCTACTTTCGATTTTCTTTCTCAAAGAATAGGTATTTGAAATAAACACCATCTGGAAGTCTCGGAGGCACCCTATTCGTATGAGGAGAACCACTCATACACGCCGACCGACGCCATACCGGTAAGACAAGGGAGAATTTATTGAATTCTTTTTAAGCATTCCAATCGGTCCTGGTAAGCTCAGCTTTACTAAGTCGACGATTCAGTTCAGTCGATGGATCTATGGAATCTTCTTTTCGAACGAGAAATGGGTTCAGCTATGGATTCTCTTCCTTCAAACGGGCAGTGAGCCAAGAAAGATAGATAGAAGGAGTCAGTGTGAAAGTGTTCTTAGTAGTCCCCGGTGCCAGGGGAAGGGAGGTAAGGAAGGTTAGAAGCATTCTTCAAAGACAGGTAAGGCAGTTCAGGAGAAAGAAGAAAGTCAAGGAGAGCAGAGAAGGTTAGAAGAATTCTAAGAGAAGAAAGAACATAGATAGATTGTTGGAAGTCGCTTTCTCAATTCATCAACAGCACAGGCGCGTACTCGCTTTCACCTCGTAGATGCAGCTAGACCTGGTACCGCAGATTCCCTTTCGATAGTTGATGCTCGTTCTGATCCCGGTGATGCGCTAAGCTAAGTTTCTCATTTTAGAACTGGTGCAGAGGTGAATATGAAAAATTCTTAGATAAGATCAAACCTATGATTAGAGACGAGAAGGGCACAGCCCAAGGAGAAAGAGGGAAGGCCTATATGGAGTAAGCGGTAAGCCGATAGTCTATCTCCTCGTTTGGGTAATTCATTTGATGAATAAGACGTTCTCCTCGCTTGGGATTTGCGGGAAGGCTTTCTACGAGGGTAATGCCAATTGTGATATATCTCAATAGTTAACGGAAAGGAATAGGCGAGAGATATATAGAAGGTAATGCAATTAATAGTGAACTTGCTCAAAGGAGCTGGGCTTTCTAATCTCGAATCGAGTTATCGGCCACGAAACGGAGAATCTCAGGAGAAGCTGGGAGCGAAGAAGAAGAAGAAGCAGGGCTAATGATCTCTTTATCTTTAGTCCGGTACTCTACTATAGGTCAATTCAATATGAAAGATTTAGCTATCATTGAGGCAAGCAAGCCAATCCACGCGGTCAAGCCATAGTCATTCCAGGTGGTTCACCCACCAGTCAAACCACACCCTCTTTGTTAGCAGGTTCAGTCGAAGGCCTTTCTCACTAGATTCGTGCTTTTTAATCCTAGGAATGGGTCTTCCCCGCAATCTGGATCCCTTACTTTTACTATTACTATTTAAGTTAAGGGAACTAGGGGAAAACAAATAACAAAGATCTTGGGGAACAGCCTTTCCTTTACTAATTCATTGTAGGGAAGAACCACTACTACTACTAAGACTAACTAATTCGAGAGGATTCGCCGGAAAAGAGGTCGGGCCGGGAGAGTATGAATGTGAATTCCATAGGAGCAGATTTGAGAATAGCTGATTCTCTGTACTCCTATTTGCCTACTTTACTAGCGGAAATCGTACCTATCGTACTCTCCTGGTTTAGTACATAGAGATTTTAATTTAGACTTCGCTTTTGGCTTCCTATTTGCCCGCGGCATCTATATGAGTTATTTGATGTAGGCCCCTTTTCTATTGAATCAGTTGACTCCTTAATCCTACCGAATCTTGACTGCCTTTCCCGTCTTTTCACTTCGACGGATGGATCTAATAACCCTACTGAACGTTCGTCTAGTTAAAGAGTGAGCGCCCTTCCCCTGCTTCCTCTATTAGTATAGTAGTTGAGAAGTAAACTACCTCTCTTAGACTATGGGCGAGGGTCTAAAGCTTACTGTAAGTGCCTTTCCCACTGCCGATGAACTGTTTACTTCGCCTATACCAACTCTCCTTTCGTGGGTATCGTACCTATAAAGATTCTTGTCAAAAAGAAATATGATGGAAAAACCCCTTATTCTTTCTTCTCTAAAAGACTATCATATTCTAAATCAGACTGGAAAGGAGTTCTATATTCTCAATCATATCATACAATTACTATCAGGAGAATAGTTCCGTATTTTCTATATCTATAAAAATGACTGGGAAAAGCACACTCTACAAGTCATTATAGTCCCCCCATTTACATTTTCGAAGGTTGGTTTTGTAATGTGCTATCTTCCTCAACAAGCAAAGAATAGGCCACAGGCAGATCTACGATAACATTTTGAAAAGAAGGAGTTGAGGGCCTAACGACCTCCCTTCTACATTGAACAAAACAAGAATTTGTAATGGATGTATGGAATCATGGTATAGAAAGTGTTTGCACCTACCTCTAGGCTGAGCCCTCAACCTGCTTCGAGCAGCTCTTTCTTCGCCTACAAGTGGGCCTTATCAACAAAGTTTTGGGGCGATGACCCTTTCTTTCTATTACCGCATAGGCTCTCCCTGTACTACATAAAGAAATTCCATTTTGGGTTGATAGGCCGTATCATGTCCGATTCACAAGGCACAAGGGGTTGGCCGTGGCTGGATGTAAAAAGTCGATAAGAGCCGGTCGTCTATTAAGGGAAATCAACGCAACGTGGTTTGCCAGCTATATGAGGAGTCAAAATCGCAACTTGAGCAGGTCTCGTATTAGCGAAAATCGACTTGCTTACTTTTGCCCCTAGTGGAGATGAAACCCGAAGATAGCCATTTTAGACTGGTTCACCGAGGCTTGCTCGCCTAGAATTAAAAACCTGGGGATATATGCTGCTGGATCTTCCATTCTTTGAAGGTGTGCTGCTTCAAATCGTCATGGTGTAATGCAAGTGGAATCTTGTCAAGTACCCAAGTACTAAGTAAAATAAGCCAACTTTGGAAATGAGAACTAAATAGAAATGCCACATTGATATCAACGAGAAGCGTGGGCCTTTCTTAACAAGAGAATATAATCAGTGAAGCCAGGAGGCTAGTGCAGCTATAGGACTAGCAGCCGGGAAGGAAGCCAAGACATTGAAGAAAGGAAAAGCAGAAAGGGGCATGCTTAGTAGAAAGAATCTGTTCAAATTACGGAAAACCAGGTCAACGCAAAGGTAGGGCGAGTCGCTTTCCTAAGATAAGTTCTCGAGATAGTTACGATCTCCGCTAAAGTCTCGGTCGAAGGATCAATAGAGACCAGATTCTCCAAAGAGAAACCGATATGAATCAGTTTCAATATCGCTAATAAAAAAAAATAGGAATGTGAAGTGATCCCGTAGTCACGAGAAGGGGCCTTTACCATGCGGGAGGTTCATTCGCGAATGGAGTGAGCTAGGGGCGTACCGTGAGAGATAAAGGAAATCCTAAAATGAAGATACCCGAAACGGCCGAACCCATAAGCAAGAGAAACGAGAGTACAAAATCATTCCAAAGTGGGTAAGCCGAGAGATTTGTATTAATCTATTAGCGCCACGGGAAATGCGCTTCCTTTATAGGACTTGGGTCCATCATAAATTTGTATGCAACTGGAGATGGTGGTCTTGTTCTTGCCTCATGGAATAGTCAAAGCGAGTGGTCTTATTTCGGTGAAATCTAGGGTAGGCAGCCCTTCTCGGAGGAAGGTTGGCTCGGTAACTTTGGTAGCATGGGTCTTTCCCAATGGAGCAGAAATGGAATCTGCTTTTTGGTAAGATAAATTCTTCGTAAGTTGGTCGATCGATTGCTCATGAATCTCAGAGCATCAGAACCGGCCTCTTAGGATTCATGGATGTATACTTGTGATGCAGAAAGCCTTTGATCAAAATCAAATGTGTTCGAGATAAATGGACGGGCCATAGGGTAGTGGTTGATACCCTTTTAGTTCCTTGCGAGGAGAATTTGATTCGGCATGAGATAGATCACCCATGACACCTTGACTCGAAAGCGCTAACGACTGGCTGCTCTAGGTGGTGATAGCTAGAATATCTTAAGTAAGCTAAAGTGAAAAAGTGCAGCAAATAGAGTTCTCGGGAGCTTATAGTGCCACTGTCGATGAAGAATGCTTCTGATCCAATTCCTTCTCATCGAAGATGCCCAGAATCTGTTCATGCTAAGACCGGGAAGGACGGGACGCATCTAACAGCTACTCACGAGATGGCAAAGCAAAGGGGCGTAGCGGGCAATTGGCCTACTCGAGACATTGAATAGTGTCAGTTTATGTTATGAGCTCCTTCTCAAGCAGCAAGAGGGCATTCTAACAAAGCAAATAGAACGGCGCATTCGAGAACATCTTTGCGGGGATATCTAAACTATTGGATTAACCGCAGAGAGAGGAAAGAGAGGGCTGTGGCACTATCGGAATAGACTGTTTGAAAGAAGGACGTTAAGCTGCTAGTGATAGAGATTGAATATCTACTGCAAGAGCAAGAGGAAGCGCTCTTGGAGGAAGAACAAGAAGGTAAAGTAAAAACCCTAATATGCATTGGATCACAGAGTGAGGGAGGAAAGGTAAAGGAAGGATAAATAGTAGGAAGATATCCCACGGACAGTTAATCCGATCAAGGGGAAGGGAATGAGCTGGTGGAGAGAATGCCCTGTTAGCTATTTCATCTGTTACCGCTCTTGCTGGAATAACCGGTCGTACTGAATGCCTAAGCGCTGTTCTTGTTCGAGAATCAACTGTGATGCAATTGAATCACCAAGCGCTAGCGCTCTTTGATCGAAGATTGCTGAAATTTCTTTTGAATGGACATCTGTCTGTCTGCTTTAAAAAGTAAGTTAGGCACGAATGGTATAACCTCTCCTTTTATTCAAAACTAGCTTAATCTGAAACTAGCCCTATCCTTTCCTTATCATCTGTAACTAGCTATCGTAGACTGAAAGCCTCGTAAACTGGATAAATAGGCTATCACAGAACAGGGGTAAGGAGGTCTAAGCCTATCGATTAATATTAATCTTTCTTCCCTCCAAATGAGCCGATCTAAGGCCAGTTCCTTAGTTTCAGGAAGTCGAGCGGGAGTGACTAGCCTTCCTTCAAAAGCCAGATGGGTGCCTTCACCTCTGTAATAACCTTTATCTCGAAAGAGATTATTAAGGCAAGGTTCTTTCTCGTTGACCATTAATTCTGTAAAAAAGGAGCGTAGCGGCGGGCTCGCAGAGCTAAGCCTTAAAGTCCTATTGTCGGAGAGTTTCTTCCTATTCCATTATTTATCCTATTCCCGATCGGATTGAATAAGCTACTAATGTTTAAATCTCTCTCTTTGCTCTAAGTAATGCTAATTAAATCAATTCCATAGCCTACTCCTCACTCTGCTGGGGGCGATGCAAGGTGCGTAGCGGTCTCCCACGGGGCGGTAACTACCTCTAAGACGAGTGAAGAAAGAAGGGGGGAGAATTTCTTTTAACATCTTCATCCCAGAATTCATCATCTGCAAGCAATCCACTTCCGTAAGAGCTATGACTTCAGCTTCTTTTTGGCTACCTTTTATTTTATATGACTCTAACTATTGCTGCTAATAGATACCTGCTTTTGCTTCTTGCTTACTAGCAACCTTTATAAGATCTCCACCTTCAAGCTTTAGTACAAGCAGCTCTTTCAAAAAGGGGAATTCCGGTCCCTCCCTATCCGAGATGTGCTCTTTCAAGATCTCCCTCGACAGCGCAATTAGGTCTTAGAGAAGGCACTTTTTTACCTAAGTAAGTAGCCAACTTCCGATAATCATTCCTTGCTTTGCGCTAGATTCAGTATGGTGATACACATTTTTGAAATAACAAGGGCTTTAGCGAACTTCTCGCAAAAAGACCACTTCGAGCAGATGTCACGCGCTCAGGACACTACACCTATCTATGTCAATAGAGACAGACCATCGCCGATAAAGGTTGAATCTACTATTGCCTGGCAGGTCATTCAATCTCTCTCACTCCCAGGGTTTAGCTCCCGACTGGAGGGAGAGGGGCAAGGCATTAGGGATAGCTGCTTCCGTCTCCACTAATGGATGGATAAGGTGGTAGTGAAATATTTCGGAGTAGCCGTAATGGAAGAACTTATGGCTTGGTTTTCCGACCCTCTTCCCCGCCCTACGAATCAAACATCTGCGGGCATCTGGTTTCAAAGAGAGATTGGTTAGTCGCTTTCTGTTCTTTCTTACCCCGCACTACCGGACCCTCATTGGTTAAGTTGGGGCAGGAATAGCTATCGGGCTACGATCACAGGCCGGGCCGACCCTCCTTGATTCTAGTCAAGTTTGAGAGGGAAAAGTCCCATCCGTTCCAGAAGTTGCAGATAAATGGAAGGCTTAAATACCAAAAACTACGGAGGCATGATCTACTAAAAAAATGAATGGGTAAGCCCGGTGGTTCAAGTCGAGCCTAGCCTGGTGCTGCCCTATTACGTAAAGGGGGGACTGGTTCAAGGTCGTAATCTACGGGATCAACAGAAGCTTCTCTTGGTCGGTCAGAGCTCATGTTGCTGTTTGTTTACCAGGGAAACTCCATTGCTAGGCCCACCTGGATATAGGCTCGTACAGAGACAAAACCCAGTGACAGATTCATTTCCAGAGTCAGATCGAGTGGAATCCGTCCCAGAAGTGGGGCCAAGCCAGGGGCAGTGGGGGATTGAGATCGGGCCGGGCCAACAACCAACATCAGCTTCTAGGGATAGTATTAGCTCCAGTTGCTCCAACCATTCTAGTGGACCGGTCGAGGCCAGCAGCATCGACAGAGCCAGTGCCGGTTGTGCGAAGGCAGCAGATCGGGATCGAAGAGCAGTTGTTTAGCAGAGGTATGATCCCGACATCCCATTATGTTCCTTTCGGAATCCAGCATCCGATCTTTTATTGGAAAGACCTCACGATTGCACCTCACTAATCAATCATCTAGCTAACTGAACCGGATATTTTCATTAGAAGTCTAGCTATAAGAGAGCTATATAGCTGAGGTGAGCGAACAAGCAAGCCTCCTCTCATCCCGCAGGAGGAAAGCCATATATATGCCTAAGAAAGAAAAAAAAGAAGAATAGGGACCTTTCCTCCGATATGGGAGATGGGTGTTAGAATAGAAGCATCGGCCCCGGCAAGCCGAGATGTTGATTGCTAGGAAGGCTATTATGTTAGGGGAACCAAGAAAGAAATATCATAGTTATCATCCCATCCGCTGTGACCCTGACACGGCTTTAGTTAGACCGATTGCCTGGGCGGTCAAAGCAAATAAAAGATAAGCTAGCTTTGGAACAGGTCTGGAAGATCCGCTGCTGAAAGAAAGACAGTATATGTCACTGGTCCTTACTTTTCAACATAGGCCCAAACTAACTATTATTTAAAGGGCAGAGACTCAGGAACTGCTAGATAAGAAAAGTCCGCCTAAGCTGACGATATTGAGTCTTTTGAAGCCGACACAGATGAAGCAGATGAGGGGATCTTGTTTTCTAAGGTTGGCCCGGGAAAGAAATAAGAGAATTCTCAAGCCGATGCTGCTATTTCCGAAACAAGTAAATACGGCCGTGCTCGAAGAGTGATGAGTGCCTTGAAGGGCGTAATTCGAAACACGATCAGGTGAATAAGTTTCGTACTCAATCGTAGAAGCGTGAAATGCACCTGATCAGGCAATAGGTATGCCTATAACTGGAAGGTTAGCAGACATCGTATATCTGGTTTAGTTCAGAGGACCACTCGTTACGCTTCTGTCGCTGCGTTGGGAGACACTGACTCATCGTGTGAAGGACAAGACACCAACCAAAGAGACCGGCTGAGAGCCGACTCTAATGCCTGATTATTATGCCATGGGGCCCTTCTTTCCGATACTTGCCACTCTGAAGCTGCTTGCCACTCCGAAGTTTAGAATCTAGCTTTCTGCTGAGTTGATGTGAAGTGATCAGACCTGGACGACTAAAGAAAGCCGGTTGAATAGAGCACTAACAAGGCTGAATTTACCGATTTCTGGGAAAACATCTAGTCTCTGTTTGCCCAGGGAGCAACAAGACAGGTCACGGGTCAAGCACTCTAAGGGTCAATTTACGAGTCCATGTCCTCGGCCCCGGCATCCCCATCTACACCCAGAAAAACAGCAATTGATGGAAAACAAGCCATCATAAGCATTTTTTGAAGTTGACACCAAAACATAACCCACGGGTTCGCCCGATAAGGCATAGGAGGAAGTTTCATCGAGGTTAATTTGCACTGTTTAAGTATGGGGGGACCCTATGCATTTCTAACAGAAGATAGCATTGATCCGAGATTGTGGAACAAGGCTTTTCAAGCCGAAGATTGTTAAGTAGATTCCAATTCAAAATACGAAGATAAAGAAGCGCCGCTTTAACGCACAGCGCTAGAGGCAAGGGTCGCGCAAAAGAAAAGGCCTTTGTTTGGGCGGGAGGTTGAAGTCAGGTTCCTCCCAGAGAACAATTCCGTTGGGGAATTCTTTCCGAGCGAGATGCCTAGTGGGTGACCTTGCTCTAAAACCCGTTACTCTATTGATGCTAGCGGCACCAAAACATTCCTTGAATGCCTCTCTTTTCTTTTCTAAAGATCTTTATCCTTTTGTACAATAACAACGGAACAAGGCGTACCACAAAAGCAGAAGTCATCATTTCATTTCTTCCTTGCATTATAGAAAGGCTAATGCGCTCCGCTTGTTCAATAGGCACAAATTGGTGGGACCCGCCGTCCTCTCCACCCCTTGTCACGGAAGAACGCAAAAAAGCTGAACTCAAGGCAACAAGGGCCAGTCAAGGAGAAAAAAAAGGACCCTCTTCGAGCAGTTCGTTCCTCTCTCGCCCTATCTTAATAAGAAAGGATATGATCCTACATTTTCCGTGTAGCAATCAATGTCTGGGGACATAGTAAACCTCCTACTATAAGAGCGATTCCCTGGGACCGGAAGGGGAAAGATTGAATCTTGAAAGACTGAGCCTGAGCCCCCGGCTAGCAAGATCGGGAGGTTTAGTGTCCTCTTAAGAAGGAATACCCAGTCAGCTTCGATCACGAGGAGAGAAGAGCGGACCATTGAAGTTTTTTATTCCTTCTTAAGAGGACACCTCCCGATCTTACTGTTCCAGGTCTTTCTGGTCTTTCGGTTGACGATTGCTTTATTCTATGCGTAGATTGGTTGGACTCTGCTTTGACCCAGTCGTGAGACGAGCCGCAGGAAAGAACTAGGTGTCAACGGAAAGTCCGTCCTTGAAAGTTGGCAGATCGGCATGGGCGGTATGGTTAAACTATTAGCTCCTCTGCTCTCTCTTTCCCTGGCTTCTACTTTCACATACCTTCTTACCGCCCCGTGGGTCGTTTACTTTGCCCCTTCCGCTCCTCCATCTAACAAGAAATTGAGTGGGTTTTCGCTCCTAAACGAAGCTATTGGGACAGCTTTCTTATGTAAGTACGATTAACCGAGCGAGTCCATTTAAAAAGAAATTGAGTGGTTGTTCGCTCCTGAACGAAGCTATTGGGACAGCGGCTTTGATAGCGCTTTCTCAATGAGATCTATCATATCGCGGTAGAGCCCCTATCCGTGTTTTGAAAAATCCCTCTCTGGTGTCATCTACTGGCTGACTGCACAGCCTTACTATGGCTTTTAGAAAGCAAGATCCCTCCGTTTATCACTCTATAGAAAGAACATCCCATACATACTTGCTTGCCCTAATCGAATGTTATCCCTTACTCCATCCCCTTTTGGAGCGTATCCTTTTTCATCTAATGCCATCTTTTCCAACTCCCTTTCTTCCCGTCTCAGTCATCTCTCTTACCTGAACATAGAAGAGAAGGGGTTAGCGAGACTGACTCCCCTTATGAGCCCGAAAGCCATATGAACGAAAGCAGGCAAAAAAGTAAACTAGACAAAAGGGTACCACTCCATAAGAACAGATTCACCAGGCACTCGAAATTCTCAAATCCCTGGAATTGGACTCTTCTAAGGAATTTCCCTACTCCGTATCTATTTCACTCTCGGCTTCTTCAACAAGAGAAAAGGCATCGACAAATCTCCTTTGAGGAGGAAAATGCCTCGGTTCCTTCACTCACTTTTCGAGCTAACTGCATCGGATATTCTCACTCGAGCGGAAACAATGGAATTAGCCGAAGATCACTTCACTACCTTTTGAGGTAAGAAGAGTTCCTATTTGAACTCACATCGGATACCTGCTTTTTCAAGACAAGAGATACCTCCAACAAAGACAACTAGCACTTCCCAAAAAAGAAGGGAGGATCTTGGGATCTTTCATTCCTCGGGCTTCATCTCCGAAGGTAACCTTTTGTTTAGTTGCTTTGCTCGCGCTATTATGTTCCTTTCGAAGGACTGGCTGGATGAGACTCTTTCTCAACCTACTTTGAACTTGCTCGGTGAGTGTGACAGGTAAGTAGCCAATTTCGATGATTTGATGACAATTTAGCAACATTTTCTTTTGCCGTTGACGTAGTGACATCTGCTCTCTATGCCCAATAGAAGGCTTCGCTCATTACTCATTAGCTGCCATGCCAGACTTCCAAATCCAAAGGAAAGGTTCATCATTGGCTGCTCGCCCTAAACGATGCAATTAAGGTAATCCGAGGTCCCTTTTTAGATGGCTTGAGCTTGAATGAGCCTATCTTACAATCCAATCCCTCTAACAAGTGCAAAAGGAATGAACCGAGTGAAGTTCCTACCTCATCGGATTGAATAAGTGCCCTCGATGGAAAGGGAAAGACCGAAACTGCAGATGAATACACTGCTGGGTTAGCCTTACTTGCTTGACCCGCTGACTTGGAACTATTTAAAAAGCCCTTTCCTGGGGAGTCTCGCTGTTAAAAAGAAGGTTCCAATGAATCCGAGGAAAATAGCATCTTATGGCCATGACCAGCTAAAGATCACTGCCATCTCACGAATTGGATTTGAACCAATATCAAGCTACTTCCCTTTTAGTAGATCGCGAGTGGGTCTGTCGTCCTCCTCATTATAGTCCTCCTAAAATCAATAGCATTTCGTCGGAATACATCCTGTCTTTTCACCTTAGTAGTCCTATGCATAGTCAGTACTATAGCCCCAATCATGGCTACTAATAAAATAAGACTAGAAAGCAAAAACCAGACGGAATAGTAGGTATAAAGTAAATTGCCCAATGTTTCCAAATTAGTCCAACTTCGTACCTTTCCGGCATAAACCGTATATCTCAGAGAGGTCGTATTTCTTTGGGTTGGTAGTAATGGAATGGTTTCATTATCTAAAATGAAGAACATTTCCCACCAAAAGATCAGTCCAATAATACCACTCACTGGTAAATAGCGCAATACTTCTTCGTGAATCTCCGCTATTTGAATATGGAACATCATAACAACGAATAGGAATAAAACGGCTATAGCTCCTATATAAACTACTGGGAAGATCATAGCGAAAAAGTCGAGACCTAACAAAAGAAGTAAACCTGAAGTGTCGCAAAAGACTGGGATGAAAAACAAAACGGAATGTACCGGATTTTTAGCACGTACAACCATCAAACCAGAGACCAAAGCAAGGCTCGACAAAACAGAAAGTATCATGGTACGTCGTCCTTCCCTGAAATGGAACTTTCATGCTGGAGCAAGAACTAGCATGAAAGTCGATCTATTACGACCGGAAATAAATCCTCCCATGAGCGCCATTTTTGAAGGTCTTCGTCGATGCGCTCCCACGCCTCGCTGTTAGGATTGTTTAGGTCTCGCATCAATTTGGCTAGGAAGCCAGCCTAGTTGTTGCTTTTCCGGCACATCCTCAACATCCTCGGCGATGTATTTTGCCGCATCTTCTACAGCCTCGCAGCGCCCAGGGTTAAAGCCTTTTCCCTGAGCGATTTCCTTCGCTCGTTGGCCTATCGCCCTCTTTCCTTCTTCTATTTTGAGCAGGTGACGTTCTGTCTCCTTCCACTCTTTTGAGTTACGGAGTTTCCTTTCCTCCGACGCCTCTACTGCCTCCCATACCTCATCTTGTGGAACTTCATAGTTTGGATCTTCCACGCCTTGACCAATAGGGGGTACACTGTGATTACCAGCATTAGAGCTGGATGCGCCCGAAGCGTCTGGGGGCTGCATCATGTAACACCAGCTCCCGCTCTCTTCAAGAACCATAAGACCAGCTACTAGGAGCCCAAACCACCCAAGCCTAGAAAAGAGGAAGTGGAGCCCCTTTGCCAGTAGCATTGACTTTATTTTTATAAGAAGAAGATCGAAATCAATGCCAATCAATAGAAATGCCAAGTAGAAGAAAAGCAGTAATAAAGCAACTATCGAGATTCTGACAGACATCCGAAGACCTTTGTTACTCCTATTAGCACCCTTATACATCTTACTCCGGCTTACTACACTCATATAAGTTCTCATGGGTCTTACCCCATTTGTTTCCCTCTTATTTCGGCCGGGAAACTGGCCGTTTCTTTTTTTTGTGCTGATGGTCATGATGCGTTTACTTCTTTTTGGTTAGGTACAAGAAAGACATAAAAAAAGGCCTCACCTTTTCCGTGAGAGATCCGATCTCAGTCGTTTTCAACTTTATCTCCTTCTCAATCGGTAGGGCTTTTGGAGGAAATTGGATCCAGGTTGGTTTCCCAACCCAACGGATCGTAACCTTAGGGCGACCCCCCTCAAAGTAATATTATTCGTCATATCTTTGCGAGTGAGTTGAGTGCCCATCCCATCCGGGCGCGAAAACGCTTATTGCAGCCTTCTCGTCTTGAGTCGAAGCTAGCTCTATTGATTCCTCCGGCGATTACGAGAATCATCCGCTTCCCCCCTCTCGAGGGGACTGGATTCAACAATTGCACGTAGCTAGTCCTCCTGTAGCGCTTGTGTGCTCCTTGATGCGTTCGTCATCCCTCGCGGTTTTCCGCCCTCCGCTCAACTGGTTAGCATCCAGTTATAAAAAGCTTCAGGCAAGCCGATTTCACCCTTCGTCAGGGCCCGAGACACATTGACCAAGCAACCATCAGGTCGAAATCAAGTTTCTGCAATCACTTACGCTATTTCTAGACGGTTACTAGACGGTTATCCGATTTGTTTTATTGATCTAATGTTTTAGATTGCACGAGGTAATAGTTGTAGTAAGTAGCGATAGAGGTAGCTCAGCTCCCATTGCTCCCGATAGAGCGGTTAAGGAAGGCTATCGTCTCCCCGTTGCAGGTTTAAGAGAGAAGCCTTCCCTCCTTTTCGAATCCAAGGGTGTTTTCCGCCTTCTTTTAGCCGTTCCTGTCCAATCAAAGACTGACAACAATCGACCTACAAGAGCCCCTTACACACACGGGAAAGACTAGGAGAGAGTTGGAATGGAAAGCTTACAAGGCTTACACCAATAAATTCTATGGCAATGGTTCTAGACCCGGAGACTCAGTCCCCGAAAAGCCTTCAATCGAAAAAAAAAAGAAAGACTTTAGGGCTCCTGGTCCTCCACCCCACGAGGAAAGACAAAGCTTTCTCTTTTCATTCGAGTAAGCTTCACCTCTTCCGATCGTCTCCTCCCTTTGATCCTTCGATCCGGGATATGCCAAGTCTTACTCTCATATTAGTAGTAGCTGTAGCGACATCTCCCTTCCTTTGTAGGGGAACGGGCAATGCCCGGGGAAGAACCCTAAACTCAGTCCTCTCCGTCTACCTCTTTACCAGCTAAGCCACTTACCCCTCGTCTATTCACTTCTTTAATGCGGGAAAGGGGGGATAAGCTTGACCGAGGAAACTTGCTTTACTTCGAGTGAAAGGCAATCAATCTCTAGCTTTCGACTAAGCTAACTAAGCTAAGAAGCAGATAGGATCAATCTAACTAAAAAGGATATTCCCTAGGGCCCAAGGTTTGAAGATGCTCGACCGGAAAGAAAATTCAAATCAAAAAGAGGAAAGAACTAAAGCTTGTCCGGAGACTGAGGGCAGGCAAGCTTGAAGAGGTTTAGGCTTAGGCCGGATAAAGGTGCCACGAGAACGGAATCAGTAGAAAGATCAGGAGCAGGGCGGGAAGCTTAAGACAGAGATCCGGGATTCCCACGAAGCTAACTAAAGAGAAAGGGCATACCCAGATCGAATAAACCAAAAGGGAGCGGGGACAAGATGATCGACTTCTAGTTGCAGCGGATCCTGCGGTCCTCCTCATCTCATATCAGAAGAGAGAGAAGATGCTTGCCCGATGGTACTAAACCGGCAGGGATAGGAGCTTTTGTACGAGACTCAAAAGGTTCCGATCGAAGGGAATGGCAATGCCGGAGAGGAAAGCTTCTTCTTTAGATTGAGAGGCTAACGGTTACCGGCTTTCTTCGAAGTTAGGTTAGGGTTTGGGGAAAGGGTTTCACCCAGAGATTCCACCTCAACTGAAAGCGAATACAGATCGGTATCAAGATGCGCGGATCAGGTTTCTTTAGCGGGAATGGCATATTCCAAAACCATATAATGAGAAAGGGCATACCTATCTCCTTACTTATTCGTCTTTCACTTCTTCCTGTGAGTAAGATCCTATGAGATACCTCCTTCTATAAGAGGATAGGCGAGATGCAAGACTCCCGGGATATGGGATAAAGTCTTCTAAGGGAGAGGTGCGAAAGGTACGAGAGTTGCTCGACATCAAGGTTTGGAACACACCGACGATCGGGAGTAATTCAATTTCATTAGATGAAGCCGAAGAAGGGGATGTTCTTCTCAAAGAAAAAGACTCCCGAACCCAGGGAAAGACTTTGTTTTGCTCCCGTAGAGCATATCATAATTAGACTAGTGGTGGCATAAATAAACCCTACCTTAGGGGATAGCCCATAGGGAACGTCTCTTCGCTCCTACTAAACTATCTCCTTATAGCTCCAACTCTTCGACAGGACACAAGGACACATTCCTACTAAAGGCTACCCAGCTTCTTGTGAGCAAACTTTACCTATTATCTTGGGAAAGCCATATGTGGAAATAAGGGAAGAAGCAGGAGATTACCATAGAATTTTGGCATCGACGGCTACGAAAGGGAGCTATTCAAGCAGAGAGCACTCAAACTCCAAACCCCTTATTCTTTCTATTTCTCTAAGAGATAGCACCAGCGTCGACTCTTCTCTTTCAAAAGATTTGGCTATGAAAAGAAATCCGCCCAATGAGCGTATACTAGATGAGCTAAGGCCAATGTGCAAGCATTCGATGCCTATTTTTATATGATTCAACCTCCTCTGAAAGCCATCCTTTTTAGCCAGTAGCCAGTAGTTTACCTGCCAGCTTTCGGATCTATCTTTGAATCTCCTGTTTTCTTACTTCTTCTTACTTCAAACTGTATTACTTAACTTGAGAAAAGTACGTTTTTTGTTTCCCTGTTAGCAGTCTTCCCTTCCTTTCAGCTGTAGGCATGTCAGCCAGTGAGTCCTTTCATTGAAGCCTGTCTAGTTCTATTCTAGAATCCAGTTGAGAGAATCATGTCAGGAAGGAACGAGTGTAACGAGAATCAGAACGAGCAGAAAACTTTCCACGAGAGGTCAAAGTGGTTAGGCGGTCTGGCGCAGTGAATAATGCGCTTTATTTAAAGCAGTGTGCGTCATCGCTTCAACTGGCCTAACAAGTCTTACGCTTACGGAGTCAACTATGGAAAAGTGGCCTTTCAATGCGGCTTGCTTCATCGTTCATCAACTCGAATATAGTATATGGATGCCCGGGTTCGTGCCGCTTAGCAGCCCCTTCATGATAGTGTTCTGAAGCCAATGGTCAAACTGGATTGGATTACCTGGTTACCGCTGACAGTAGTTCTGGAATAAGGCAGTCCCCACTAGCCTATCGTGAAAGTCCCCGGTTCCCGCTTCTCCGTAAGCTGCTTCCCCTTCTCCTTGCGTGCTCTTTCTGTGGTCCGTGCTCCGTGCTCACCGCTAGCTCCCGTTGATTGACTTGCTTTCACTCCCGTGCAATCCCAATCCGTCAAGCAAGGAATTGTTCCTCTCCTTCGGACCCTATTCCTAATGGCTAACTCGGCCTATAATCAGCGAGTTTACTTGCCCTGCGGACCCTCTCGATTCAGTCGCTTTTAGGAATGATTTAGTCATCGCAAGATCGGTGGTTCCCAGTCGCAAGATCAGTTGTTTTTTCCTGCTCTCCTAAACTAACTCCTGTCGGAAGATCGGTTGTTGAGGCTCGGGCCGGACCTTCCGCTTTCATCTTTTCGATTGGATGAGGCCTGAAGGAAAATGCTGGATAGTGTAGTGAAGGGCTTCCTGTAAAGAGAAGCCCGAACGCAACGGATGGCTATCCGGTGCAGCTTCTAAAGGTTCCGTTCAGCTGTCAGTCGAATATGGGTAGGAAATTACTCTTGTTGTTACAGCGAGACAGAGTAAAGCTCACTGTGGGTTCAAGCCCCACTTGTCTCTTATTTCGTAATGAGTAATTGCGTAAGTAGTCTCTCTTCTGCTGCTAATATTCTTTCTAGTGTGTAGTTACGTCACTTGCTGGGCTTGCAGCTGTAAGTTGCCTTTCTTAAGCTTAAGTCATTCCCGGGCTTGAGCCAGACCTGCTAACAGAGGTGGCAGTTCCAGAGAGAGAATAGCTTCAAGCAGGTATCCAATTGACTGAGCAAACAGAGGAGCAAGCGCACTAGGGCCCGTCTCTCTCTTATAAGGCAAAGGCAGTGAAAACCGCAGCTTGGAGTAGTCCCGATCTCTACTTCATGAAATTCATAATCAACTATACCTTCATTATCTCACTTTCTCTCCCCTTGAAATGGGTTCCTCCCCTGCTATGAGTTCTCCTTCCGACTGGTTTACACTTACAGCTGAACTACCACCTAGCGCACTAAGGCCCCTCATAAGGCTGGCTCAACTGAATCGATAGTAGTTGTCTCCGTCGACTAGAGTGGTGAATGAAAAGCATATTCTCCTATTGCAAGAGTGCCTGCGGAGGCGCTTGCTTAGATGAGAGTGGAGTTCCTTCACCTCCAACTGCTTTCTTTCCTCTCAACCTCGAACAGCCCCACTGCCTCTCTCTCGTGGGCTAACCAATGCGCCCCTACTAACAGCTATCTAATGCAAATATCATATCTCATTTATGAGCCATATTCGCCTGAAAGCTTAAAGGCAACTGAGAGCCAAGCAAGCAAACCGTAAGGCCCACTCGACCAGTATGGATTCCCCCGGCCCGGCTCTACCTCAGTGGATCTACTCTATTCTATTATCTCAGTGGATTCCGAACTTATATCAAATCAAATGAGTAAGCAGTAGACTTCAAGTCTAAAGTTTCAGATATCAATAGTAGTTAATATGAATATCATAGTCTATTTCCAATATTCAATTGATCGTATGGAAAGGCGCCTACACGGAACCTATACGAAGGAGCAAACAAGCAACGGTAACTACTATACTTGACTTGACTTGCCCACAGAATTGACTAAAGCCAGAAGTAGAGAATCCCTAAATCTAGAAGTAGAGAATCGGGCTATTTCAGCTCACGACTTGAAATATTGAATACTTTAGGCAGCTATCGGACTCATAAGCAAGAAGTGGATCCTAGCTCAGGAGGAAAGAGCTATCCATCTTTCCTGTCTATAGATCACGAGCTTACTCGAAGAAGTACTTAGGATTATCAAAGCTCACTTTCCGCCCTGTACTGTAGTTCAGAAAGCTGATTGAGGGCAAAACCTCTTCTTCTGTCTTCCCAGCCTCGAGAATCAAGCACCAACAAGGAATCGAGCACGAAGATAAAGGTTGGTCTCCTGGTCTTCTATTGAAGCTCGAAGAGCAGAGGAGAAGGAATAAAATAAGGGCACTCCTTAGGACCAGTATGAGGCTCACTATCCTATCTAGTGGCTGCTTTCTAGGCTCAAGGAATAAAGACAAAGACAGCTATTCGGAAAAAAAGACTAATCACTCAACTTCTGAGCTCAGAGCAGATCTTTACTTAGGTTGGGGTTAGACTCCAGCCCGCTATCCCTCTATCTATTGGTTAGCCTTTCTCGAGTTTCTAGGCTCAAGCTATTAGCTGGGTTCGAGACTCAAGGAATTGTTGACGAGACTCACTCAACTTCTAGGCTCATGTGGCTCGCTAGCCTATATAACTTCACCTATCTAACTGAAGGAACTCGTCCAAGGAAGACTTGCTCAAGTCTGTTAACTGACTTACTGAAGCTGGCTCACAACTGACTTACTGCAAAATGCAAAAAAGCTGTTTGCAACCTCTTTTTTTGCTTATTTTCTTTTTTCAGTTGGTGTTCAGTTCTACTTTCCTTCGGTGCTCGCTGCTTTGAATCTGGAAATAGGAAAGAGTGCGAGTCACTATTTGACCACTAGAGAGGCTAGAAAGCCATATCCCTAGCAGGGTCTAGAACGAGGATTGAGGCTTTAAGGGCAGCTGCAGGCCCGCGGGGGACGAAAGAAAAGGAATCCATCGATCCAACCCGTCCTTAGGCTCTCATCAATCCTGGAACTCCTGCAAAAGGACGGATCCGCTCCTAAGCACAAGAACGAACTTGAGGCCCTCCAATGAAGGCACGGGGAGACAGACCTGAGACTAGACCGGGAAGCAGACTCAGAGCGGTCATATCGAATCAGAACAAGTCGAGCTGAAGACTGAACAAGTCGAGTCGAAAGCAAAAAAAAGGAAAGTGATTGCAACTCGAGTTCCTCTTTGATTTGAGGATCAAAAAAGGCATGAGCTAGCTTCTGAGCTTCTGTGATGATGAGAACGAATTCGAATTCCTGTTTGGCCCTATAAAGAGGTTGGCGGGGGAATAGAGGAAGTTCAGGCTTTATCGGATCAAGCCATTTCAACGTAGCAGGCGGGACCACTGATAATAGTAACAACCCTCACCTCGGATAGAGAAAGAAGAAAGTCGTCCATCTAGTCAGGATTCAGATTGTGTGATAGAAAGGGCTTGGGCAAAGGGTTTGGCGTAGTCAGGTTCGGTTCACTTGCCGAATGCCTTGTTTTTCACTCCTCGACACCATATCAAGTTGACATTGGGACACACTACCTATACTATAGGGAAGAGAGCTGCAATGACCACTTCTTTTTTGTTTGCCACTTTTAGACGAAAATCTCCATTTTGTTATGTGGCCAGGCTGACTCGAGCTTCTTCCTTGTTTTGTTATCGGCGCATAATCAGCACTGAACTCACGATGGGTGAGTTACGGGACTTCCAACGCATTCAATCATTGGAAAGAAAGAGAGTCGAATAAGGAAGAGAAGAGATCCGTTGATGCTCGATCCGTGCCTGTCTTGATAGATGGTCTCGACCGAATATTTAATTAGAAGAGAGAAGCTATCACCAGCGAAGGCATTTCCACTTGTCTTTTGCCCAGAGGCTCTTGTACAGATTTAAAAACAGAATACGAATCAAACCTGAGAGATTGAAGGGGGGGGGGATTGGCAAAGTAGCCTGTTGTCAGCGCTAGGAAGATGAGATAAGGTCTTTGATTCCGCTTTCCAAGCTGCAACCGAGTAGAGCGGTGCAAGGCTTGTAGTTGACTCTAATAGAGGAGACTCTAGCAGCTAGATAGACCGCCGGTTAATCAGTAAAAAGAAAAAGCAATTTTGTATACGCTGGAGCATCCAATGATGGCCTGGAAGATGAATTAGGGCTTCTATTTGAATCAGATTAGGAAAGATTTCTATGCACTAATGGTGATCTGAGGGACTCCAAGACCCCCTATCATGCAGTCTTGAATAAATATGTAGTTCTGCCCGACGGCCCGGCCCGGGGCCTGGGATGATGATGGAATGCAATTTGGAACCCCAGAAACAGAAAGAAGCTCTATTTAGAGTCCTGGATTGGAATAATTTTTATATGAAATAAACAAATAAGGTTAAGTTCATTATACAGATTATGTTCTTCACTTCATGTTATCCGCTTATACAGGCATTTTATTCACTAAATATGTGACTCAAAAAAGGGAGAAGTTATGTTTTAATTGCTGCTGCATGGGTATCTGGTTCAGAAAGAAGAAGGGTACTTTACTCGTCTAACCGAGCTGTCTAACTAAGGTCTAGCCGCGAGTGAGTGCCTGACCGAGATCTAACTGATCTAACCGAGATACAAGTCTAGCTAATTGTATCAAATCTGTACGCGTCTCAACTTATAGGGCTAAATAATTGTGTATTAAATCTGGTACATATGATGAATCGATCATTCGAAGTGGGCCCTTTCTTTATACTTACTTATAAAAAGGAATGAAAAGAAAGACCCGCTTTGAAAAGAAGAGGACCAAAGGCCTACCTGAGAAGCTGACTGGAGAAAGCGGACAAAGTACTTTCTAATTTCTGGAAGGCAGAGCAAGTTGGGAAGGTAATCGCAGTGAAATGAAACGAGTCAAACTCCTGAAAGATTGGGCAAGCCGAAATTAGAAGAGGGCAAAGCTGAAACGCTCATGCATGGGTGAAACCCGATCCAGTTAAAAACAGCAGAAACTAGAGTTACAGAGTGATCCTGTAATCGTGAGACGTGAGAGAAGGGTTGGCCCTTTCTGGCCTGTAATAGTCGTTAGGAGTTCTCCCGTGTTCATAGGGAGAAGTGAACCTTTTAGCCATTAGGGGTGCGCCTGTAGTTATATGTAAGGATTTGGCAGCGACAATTACTCTCTTCTGGGGCTGGCTCCTCCAATAGAGGAGGACTGGTCGTTGGTAGTTATGGGGAGCTGCAGTCAATTAATTAGTTCGAATCTCGTCAAAATGGAAATTCTGGTTATTCTTAAGCATCAAAAGTCTAGTGAACTAAATATCTAAGTCCTTCAGCGCCGTAAGAAGGGTTGTTATCACTACCTTCCTACGTACGATTATGGAATGGTACATCATCTGCTTGAAAGCCTGTCAAAAAGCACTCAAAAGCTAGGGATATTCGATATCGTCAAAGTCAACGAAGCGGGTTTTGTTTTCTTTTCGAAGACTTAGGGGGCGATCTGGCACGCCCGTTGAGATGTGTTTGAAGGAAGAAAACGAGCATAGCCAAACCGCACCAAATGTCCAGATACGGAGTGGGCTTTTAGTCATGAAGATTTGAGGAATGAGTAGTGGTTCTGTAGTCCTTTAAGAGGTCAGATGCGGAGCAGGCCAGAGATGAAGATACCGGAGATGAGGAAAGAGACTTAAACTGAGGCAAGGTGCGTTCTGAAATAACTGAGTTAAGTACCGATCAAAAGAAAAGAAGCATTATCCATAAGCAGCTGCTGGGAAGAGATTTATATGAGCACCGATTGAAACGAAAATATCAACGATCGCCTCAAAACGAACCACCAAACTAGAATGGTGGAACCACCAAAAGAAAGGCCTGAATATGCGTTTTACTTGCGAAAGGCCTCGGCTACTACAATGACAGGGCCAAGAAATCGGGCCGGAATAGCAGCTCTTTCGAAGGAAGACGCTCCTGTTTCAGTGACAAGATCATGATTAGACTCTTGCGGAGGTGATCGAGTGGAGTAAGGTTCAAACAACAGATCGGAAACTCTACTCGCAAGAGAAAGGCCTTAGCTACGACAATTCAAGAGAGTATACCATATTTTATTTTCATTTTTACATTTTACAGAGGAAACGCCCTGGTTAAGCCTGTTTTTAGGGCATTAACGAGCGAAGTGCCAATATTACACCACTTGTCTTTTCAAGAATTAGACCGGATTATTAGCTTTTTACGAATGGGATGCCTCACTTAAACCTGGCTTTTCGATTGGTGAACTATCGTATAAGAGATGCCTATAGGCTGGCTCAATATTCAATTCAATCTATTCTGTTTCAAAGCTTGACTCTCTTTCTCCTCTTCTCTTCGTGTGCTACGTCCATTCCAGTTCTTTGTTCACAACACAACCAAGGCTCCCCGCGCACCTACCTTTCTCATGCTCATGCCACAGAAAGATCACTCCTCATCCGTTCTTTTATATGCGATACCGCCAAAAGAAAGAATTACTCATTCTGGAGACGGACCCTCAACCTCCTTAGGTGCAGTACACTCTAAACTAAGAACGAAGGAGAGATTGAACAAAGACTGACTTCTTTCTATAAATAATTATATAGAATAGTCCGTTCGAGTGACTCACTTCATAAAGTGGGGACTTTGTGGCAAGCCCGAGGGCCTTATAGGCTTATTTTTCACAGCTAAAGCTGTCTCGGGTGTCGGCCTGTGAGCCGAAGATCTCTGTCTCGTCAACCATTCTAATTCCTAACCTGGGGGTTGGCTTGGCTTTCTCCCTAGGTAAGAACAGATCCTTATGTGCAAGCAAAACAGAGAATATAGTGCAAACAATACCTTCCAGCAAGAGGGGCACCCGCCATAGTAGCTTAGTTCGACATAACATCTGGTTCGAACTAGCGCATCTGTCCTTTGCGCCTCTCCATATGTATGTGCTTTAGCCCTGATTACGTAATTTCTTATAGAAAGAAAAAGAGATTCGTCTTGCTTCTTTGGATTGAAGTGCGTGCGTTATGCTTCTGACCTAACCACTCTTTCTTTCACCAAAGATGCTCTTTTCTGAAAAAAGTGAACTTTTTTCAGAAAAGCTATCTTAGTGTTACGGGAATAAAGGAGAAGAAGGTGCTAAGAAAAGAAAAGCCGTATAGTGCGGGTGCAGGAGGCAGATTAAAAAAAAAGCGGTTGATTACTCGGATTGGTTCTCGCGTCCCTGTGCCCAAAAGGATGGGCGAGTTCGGTTCAAGTGTTCATCGATCGGGTGGATCTATATGCTCCGGGGGGGGGGGGTGAGACGAGGTGTAGCGCAGTCTGGTCAGCGCATCTGTTTTGGGTACAGAGGGCCATAGGTTCGAATCCTGTCACCTTGATGTGGTATTCTCAGGGGCCGAAGTGCAAAGCCCCGTAGCCTATCCGTGGTCAGGAAGGCAGGCGAACAGCGCACATTTAAAAAAAAAATGAGATATCCACTTTTAAAAGTCACACGTAGAATTTTCATTTTTCTTTTTTTTATATACCACCAAGTCTCTTCCACTTTCCTACCGAATCTCTCCCGATTGTTAGTCAAACTTGTATTTTTCATTTTTTTTTTGTCGAGTCTTTTTGAACTTCAGCGTAATATTAGTGGAAAGCGCTAAAGGCGTGATCGATTTTTTTAATACAATTACACTTTACGTAGGTGAAGGACCACCGCGTCCCTCCATGTCAGGACAACCCCTTCCTTATTTGAACCTAGCCCCTAGCCATCTGGGTACGATAAGCCGTAGTACGAGAGGCATTTCTGGCTGTATTTTCCGACCGATCCCTCGGGCCGATGCAGTCATGACTGCTTTCTCATCTCTCATCTATGGGCACCTCTGTTTTATTTTAGGGGGGTAATATCTCCCCCATCCAGCTCTTCACCTTTTCACCGGGCTCCTGCTCACACATGCTTTTGTTTTGGCTGGAAATGCTTTCCCGCCGTCTCTCGTGAGTCACCCCGTGCTTCTACGTGCATCTTTCTCGGATATATCCTCATGCTCAAAAAGGATATCGTTGTGCAGATTTCCCCAGAGTCTTGCTTTCTCTAAGAAGCTCAAAACGGGTGCTTCCCTTCCTTCTAGTGTGCCTATCTATAAGTAGTTTCCAGGTTCCTAGACCCCCGGATATCCCGATTGTGTTACTGCTTCTGTTCCCAAAACAAGAAGCAATTTCTTTCAAAAAATAGGTTACATTTGTAGCAGTCCAATAAGGGATCTATCCCCGAGGTAACTATCAAGAGCACGACCCGCGGCCCCTCTTCTTACTTAACTAGTTGTGTCGCATAAAGTGCCGTTCCCCTCTGAGCCAAGATGAGCTACCAGGGCGTGCATTTCTTCCTAAATAGAGGACAGTGCTCCCTATCGGTCTTTGCGGGCTTTCCTTTCACCCTTCACCAGGTGTAGCGGCTCTCGGAGGAGCGGATCAACAAGCGAGCCTTGCCCAAGTCATGCGGGGCGGGGAAGACTAAGCATCATTCAGAGCCCAGCCATTCCCGGCTCAATATCTCTATTTCCAGTGATCAATGACCCCCTTCGGACACTCGATTCCAGTCCCACCTATCCCAGCTGCATCTCATGTCCCCATCTCACCAGGCCCAATTGACTAAACATCTGCCCTCAACCAAAGAAGCTGCAGTTCGACCTCCTAAGCTATCTCTTTCCAATGCACCTGGGAGTAAGCGGCAAGGGCTGGGTTTGGGCTGGGAATATCATTTTATACACGAGCTCAACTATCAATCTCTTTTCCATGATTTCTCCTCTCTCCCTTCCCTCTTTCTTTCCACCTCGATCTTCTCTCTCTCTCGTTCTCCCCGTCCACTAGCCCCTCTGCATCTCTCCCAACTGGAACAGATAGAAACGAATGGAAGGCAACTCCACCTTCTGGCTCCGATCCCACTTGTTCATACTTATAGAATCTCCTAGAATGTGCAGAGGTCTTGCTAGAGCCTCGCAGCAGAAGCGGATGTGAAGGCCATTAAGCCACCTGCTGATCCCCTCCCCAGCTCTCCAGACATCCTCTTTCTCTCTTCGTTCCGATGCGGCAATGACCATGAGCAAGCAGATCCAATACCTTTCATTCTCTCTCCTGATAACCCAAACTCTCTTTCTTCTGGCCCCCCCCTTCTCTAGCCAGTGAACCCATAGCAGCGCTCATCAGCGACCGGTACCAACATCTCTTCTTTCTTCCTCTCCTGGCCAGGCAGCAACTGCTCACATCCAACTCCAAGGCAGAGGTCGGACCTGGCAGCTCTAGCAGTTCGGCTTGAAGACAAGACTCGTAGCGTCGTTGCCTAAAACCTTTCCTTAAGTCACTTTTCGAAAGGGGAAGAGGCAGATTGACCGACCTAGCTACTTGCCTTATTGAATATGGGGGCAGCGGCGGAAGGAAGATTCTCCTGTCACTTAATACGTCCTGTCTTTCACTAGCTTACTGGCGAGGCAAGGAATCAGTCAGCTAATTCAGCCGTTGAACCCTTACTATAAAAATAAAAAGACTTCTTCTTAAAAGGAAGCCCTTCGTGTAACTCCATGCCTAGTTCTCGGCTTATCTCCGGGAAGCTTATGATCGTCTTAATATTCATAAGCTTTAACAATTGTTGTCAGCTAAAGGAAGAGTCAAGGAAGAGCTGCTACAAGCCGAGCGTAATTAGCTGCAGGAAGGCAGAAAGATGAACATTTAGCTACGAGTCCGAAAGCTGCTAGTGGCTAGTCTTCCCTAAAGCTAATGACTACCGTTCCACCCCTATTTCTTAAAGGCCCCTCTTCTCTTTGGAGAATCCCTTCGCTCTACTCGCTAAAAAGCACTTTACGACAGCTAGCTCACCTTAAACCACTTTCTGAGTGCCAAGGCTTCCTTCATTCAAAGCGGAAGACAAGTCTGCAGTTGCTAGTCCGAGTCCGAAGGCGAGAAAAGCCAGGAAGGAGAGCTTTGCAAACTTAGGAAAGTTGCTATCAAGGCTAACAGCTAACAG